AAAAATTTCCCTTATAAAAGTTAATAAATTAAATTTAATTTTAGTTAATAAATTAATAAATTTATTAAATTATATATAAATATTAATTTTAATATTAATAAATGTATTTAATAATAAGTTTTATTTATTTAATTAAAGTTATAGATAGATATTAAATTAAAAAGATTTAAAATTAGTGCCAGCAATTGCGGTTAGACTAATATCTTTAAGTTAATTTATTAGATTAAGAAATAATTATAATTAGTAAATTTAAATAAATTAAAAAAAAATTAAAATTTTAGGTGAAATTTAATTAATTTTTATAATTTTTTTTATTATTAGATTATTTTATTAAGATTATAGATAAACTAGGATTAGATACCCTATTATAAATAAAATATTTAAGTATTAATAATTAAATGTTTATCATTAAAGTTAAAAAATATGGCGGTTTTATATTCTGTTTAGAGAAATTTGTATTTTAATATGATAATACACGATAGGATAAACTTTAAATAAATTTATGTATTGTTGTTGTTATAATTTTTTTTGAATAAAATAATTAATATATTTAAATAAATTATTATTCAGATCAAAATGTAGTATTTTAAAGTTAATATGAATTTCAATTTTTTTAAAAATTGAATAAATTATTTTAATGATAATTTAAAAATAGAATTTAAAAGTAAATTTAATTAAATTATTTAAATTGAATTAAGTTCTATAAAGTGTACAAATTGCCCGTCAATTTCATTTATTATGAAATAAGTCGTAACATAGTAAAGGTACTGGAAAGTGTTTTTAGATTAAAATTTTAGTTTAAAAAAAATATTTCATTTACATTGAAAAGTTTAATATTTGAAATTAATATTTTATTTAAAATAATTAATTAAATTAAATTTATTATTTTATTATAGTAAAAATAATTTATATTATTTTAATTTTAGTAATATTTAGAAAAAATTATTTTATTTATAGTTTATTGTATTGTAAGAGAGTTTAAGTAAAATTTAATAAGTTAAATTAAATTTTTTACCTTTTGTATCAGGGTTAATTAATAAATTTGTATTTATAGTTATATTTCTCGAAAATAAAAGAGTTAAAAATTTATGATTTTTTTTGTAGCAATAAAATTATAAATAAATTTTTAGAAGTTATATGCTATTCAATTTTATTGATATCTAGTTTTTTATGAAATAAATTTAATTTATTTATAAGATTAATTAATTAAAATTTATTTATTTAATTAATTGTTTTATAAAAATAATATTAGGGATAAACTTAATATTAAATAATATTATTTAATTTAAGTTTAATTATAATTTTATGATTTTAAAATTTTATATTAATAGAAAATATTTTATAATTTAATTTGTTAAATTATTAAAAATTTAAATTTAAAATATATTATTTAATAAAAAAAAATTTTTAATAAAAAAAAATTAGTTATAATGATTTAATTAGTATTAATAATTAATAATTTAATAAATTATTTATTAATTAATAAATAATTTTAAGGAATTAAGCAAATTAAGTATATTCACCTGTTTATCAAAAACATGTCTTTTAGATTAATAATTTAAAGTCTTTCTCTGCCCTATGATAAATTAAATGGCTGCAGTATAATTGACTGTACAAAGGTAGCATAATAAATTGTCTTTTAATTGAGGTCTAGAATGAATGAGATAATGAAATATACACTGTCTCGAATTTATAATAATGAATTTAAATATTTTGTAAAAATGCAAAAATAAATTTATGGGACGATAAGACCCTATAGAATTTTATTTTTATATTAATTTTAAATTAAATTTATAATTTATATAAAAATTTTATTGGGAGGATAATTAAATTTAATTAACTTTAATATTTTAAATCTATGATGTTAGAATATTTAAAATTATCTATTTAATAATAAATAAATAAAAAATTACCTTAGGGATAACAGCGTAATATTTTTTGAGAGATCTAATTGATAAAAATGATTGCGACCTCGATGTTGAATTAAGATAAATTTTAAATGCAGGGGTTTAAAAATTAAGTCTGTTCGACTTTTAAAATCTTACATGATTTGAGTTCAGATCGACGTGAGTCAGATCGGTTTCTATCTATAAATAGATAAAAAATTTTTTGTACGAAAGGACTAAAATTTTAAAATAATTTATTTATTTATAATAAATAAATTTATTATTATAGCAAAATAGTGCATTAAATTTAGAATTTAAATATTTATATTATAAATATAATAATAATAATTTATTWAAATATAATTTTATTATTATTAATAGTTATAATTAGTGTTGCATTTTTAGTTTTATTAGAACGTAAAATTTTAGGTTATATTCAAATACGTAAAGGGCCTAATAAAGTTGGATATAAAGGAATATTACAATCTTTTAGAGATGCAATAAAATTATTATCTAAGGAATTTTTTTTAGTTGATAAAAGAAATTTATTATTTTTATTAAGTCCTATATTAATGTTTTTTATATCTATAATTATATGAGTAATTTATCCATGACTTAATTTATATAAATTAAATTATAGAATAATTTTATTTATTTTATTATTAGGATTAGGAGTTTTTCCAATTTTATTAATTGGTTGATCTTCAAGAAGAAATTATGGAATATTAGGTTCATTACGATCGGTAGCTCAAATAGTATCATTAGAAATTAGAATATTTTTAATATTATATATTTTTATATTAATAAGAGAAAGATTTAGATTTAAAGATATTATTTTATATCAAAAATATATAAAATTTATTATTATATTATTTCCTATTTATTTAGTATTTATTATAAGAGTTTTAATTGAGTTAAATCGTACTCCTTTTGATTTAATTGAAGGAGAATCAGAATTAGTGTCAGGATTTAATGTTGAATATTATAGAAGAATATTTGTTTTAATTTTTTTAGCAGAGTATGGAAGATTAATTTTTATGAGTTTAATTTTAACAATAATATTTATAGGAGTTATATATTGATCATTTATTTTTATAATTTTATTTTTTTATCATTTATTATTATTATTATGAATTCGAGGTGTTTTACCTCGAATTCGTTATGATGAAATAATGTATATGTGTTGAAGAGATTTATTAATAATTAGTTTAGTATATTCAATAGTTATTTATTTATTAAAAGATATTATTATTAATTTTTTAAGTTAATAGAATATATTAATTCTATATTATGTTTTCAAAACATATACTTATTCAAGTTCATTAACTTATTTTAATAATTTATCTCAAAATTTATTAGATCAAGAATAGGTGATATAATAATTAAAATAAAGTAAAGTAAAAATTTTATTTATAATAATAAAAGGATATTCAATTATTTGACCTCCTAATCATGTTAGTAGAATAAAATTTATAATAAAAAATCAATAATAAAATTGATTTAAAGGATAAAATATATTAGTTTTTATTATATAATTTTTATATAATGGTAAAATAAATAAAATTAAGATTGAAGAAATTAGTAAGATTACTCCTCCTAATTTATTGTTAATTGATCGTAAAATAGAATAAGCAAATAAAAAATATCATTCAGGTTTAATATGTGGGGGGGTTACTATAGGATTGGCTTCAATAAAATTATCTGGATCACCAAGAAAATAAGGATTTTGAAGAATTAATAATAATAATAATGTTAATATAATAATTATGGTAATTGAATCTTTTAGAGTAAAATAAGGATGAAATGGAATTTTATATTTATTAGAATTAGAATTTATAGGATTATTTGATCCTGATAAATGTAAGAAGAAAATATGAATGGTTACTAATAATAAGATAATTAAAGGTATAATAAAATGAATTGAATAAAATCGATTTAATGTGGCATTATTAATTGAATAACCACCTCAAATTCATTCAACAATTATTTGGCCAATAAAAGGAATTACAGAAATTAAATTAGTAATAACTGTTGCTCCTCAAAAAGATATTTGTCCTCATGGTAAAACATATCCTATAAATGCGGTTATTATTGATAATAAAAAAATTATAATTCCTACATTTCAAACATGATTTAATTTAAATGAATTATAGTAAATATTTCGTCTAATATGAATATATATTATAATAAAATAAAATGATGCTCCATTTATATGGATTAATCGAATTAATCATCCTGAATTTGTATCTTTTATAATATGAACAATTCTTTTAAAAGCTATATCAATATTGGGACAATAATGAAAAGATAAAAATAAACCTGAAATAATTTGAATTATAAGAAATAATCCTAATAATGAACCGTAATTTCATCAATAATTAATATTTACGGGAGTGGGGAGTATAATTAATCTATTAAAAAATATTTTTACTAAAATATTTGAATTTATGAATTTATTATAATTTTTCATTTTATAAATTATTATGTATAATTTAATTTTTAGATCGAAGTGATTTTTTAGAGATAAAACAAATTTTGTAAATTATATAAAGAGTAATTAATAAGAGAGTAATTATTATTAATATTAATCAAATTTTATAATTTAAATAAATATTAATTAAATTTAATTTATTAATAATTAAATAATTTAATTTATAATTTTTGTATAGGAAAAGAGATATAATTAAGTTTATAATTGTAAAATAAATTAAAAATTTATAATTAAATATTAGATTTATAGGGTTATTTATAATTCTACAAAAATAAGCAAATAAAACTATTAAACCTCTTAAAATAGAAATTATAATTAATATTCAATTTAATAAATTTTTAGAGAATATATTTATATAAATTCAATAATATATTATTAATAAAATTAATAATATTAATTGAAAAATTGGTATTTCAATTTTTGTAAATTTAAAATATAAAGTTAAAATTAAAATTATTGTAATTAAATAATAATTTGTAAAAATTATAATTTTTATTATAGTTATTAAATTTCAAAAAATAGTTTAATAAAACAATAATTTTGGGAATTATAGATATAATATAATTATTTTTTTGAAATTTTGACTAAAAAGAATTTATTCTTAATTATAATTTACAAAATTATTGTTTTATTAAACTATTTAGTCATTATTTATAAGAGTTTTAAATTTTATATTTATTATTTTTTTAATATTTTTTATATTATTAACATTAGAAAATCATTTTTTAATAATATTAATTGGAGTTGAATTTTTAATAGTTATATTAATATTTTTTTTATTAAATTATATTAAGATTAATGAATGATTTTTTTTAGTATATTTGGTATTTTCAGTTTGTGAGGCTGTATTGGGATTATCTTTAATAGTAAGAATGATATTTGAATTTGGTCATCAGAAGATTGGACTAATAAATTTGTTTAAATAAATTTATTTAAATAATGTTTAAAATAGAATTTTTATATTTTATAATTTAATTTGTTAAATTTTATGAAAAAATATTTAAAACCTTTATTATTATTTATTTTTTTTTCTTATTTTTATTATCATTTATTTTCTTTTTTATTTTCATAATATTTTAAGAATTATATTTTATATCATAAAAATAAGTATGAATATAAATATTATTATTAATTATAGATGTAATTTATTATTTTTATTAAGTTTTATACTTTTATATTATAGAAGATGAGTTGATTGATGATTTATATTTTTAGAATATGGAATTAATTATTATAATATAAGATTAATAATTTTACTATTTTGAGTAAGAAGATTAATTTTTTTAACTTTACAAAAATTAAATTATTTATTGATATTAATTTTATCAGTAGTTATATTTATAAATTTTATAAGTATAAATTTTTTATTATTTTATTTTTGATTTGAAATTGGAGTTTTATTGATTTTTATAATTTTAATATTTTTTGGAATTAGATTTGATCGAATTATAGCTAGATTTTATTTATTATTTTATACAATATTTTTTTCTTTACCTTTATTATTGATTTTATTATTAATTAATAAGTTTATATTTTTAGATTTTTATTTATTAGAATTATTTAATTTTAAAATTAATAATTTTTTATTAATTTTTATAATTTTATCTTTTATAGTAAAAATTCCTATTTATTTATTTCATGGCTGATTATTAAAAGCTCATGTTGAGGCTCCTTATTATGCTTCTATAATTTTAGCTTCAATAATGTTAAAATTAGGAGGATATGGGTTATTACGATTATTAATAATTTTTAATATAGGAAATTTAAAATTTTATTTTATAGTTATTAGAATTTTAGGAATATTAATTTTAAGTATATTATGTTTATTACAAATTGATATAAAAGTTTTAGTAGCTATATCTTCGGTAGTTCATATAGGTTTAATAATTTTAAGTTTTATAGTATTTAAAGAGATTAATCTTATTGGGTGTGTGTTAATTATAATTGGTCATGGATTGGTTTCTTCTGGTTTATTTTATTTAATTAATATAGTTTATAAATTATCTCATTCTCGATTATTTATTTTAAATAAAGGATTAATTATAAGGATACCTTCTGTAAGTTTATTATGATTTTTAATATGTTCATCTAACATATCAGCACCTGTTTCTTTAAATTTAATTAGGGAAATTTTTATATTTTTAGGATTAGTATCTTGATTATTTATTTTATTATTTATTTTAATTATTTATTGTTTAATAAGGTTTATTTATTCAGTATATTTATTTAGATTTTTAAATCATGGTTTTAGAAATTTTGTAAATTTAAATTTTATTAATGGTAAGTTATTAGATTTTTTTTTAATTTTTATACATTGAATTCCTTTAAATTTATTAATTTTAAATCTTAATTTAATTTGTTAATAATTATTTATTAATAAATTATAATTTAAATAGTTTATAAAGAATATTAACTTGTGAGGTTAATGGTATTAAATTTAATTTTAAATTATTAAAATTTGATTTTATTGAATTTTTTTATGATTAGCTAGTGTAATTGTTTTTTTGTTGGGTATTAATTTTTATGTTTTAAAGAAAATATTTATTATAGAATGGTTAATTTTTAAATTTAATTCTATAAATATAAATTTATTTATTTTATTTGATTTTAAATCTTTAATTTTTACTTCAATAGTTATGTTTATTACTTCTATAGTGTATTTATATAGAAAAGAATATATAAAAGTTAAAATTTATATATTAGATCGTTTTATTTATTTAATTTTATTATTTATAATTTCAATAATTTTTATAATTTTAAGACCAAGAATGTTAAGAATTTTATTAGGATGGGATGGGTTAGGTTTAATTTCTTATTGTTTAATTATTTATTATCAAAATTTTAAATCTTTAAATTCTGGAATATTAACTATTTTATTAAATCGATTAGGTGATGCATTATTATTAATAATAATTAGTTTAATAACTATAATAGGTAGATGAAATTTATTAATATATAATATAGATAATTTAATAATAATAATAATTGTATTAATAGCTTTTACAAAAAGAGCTCAGTTACCTTTTTCATCTTGATTACCTGCGGCTATGATAGCTCCTACTCCTGTCTCTTCATTAGTTCATTCTTCTACTTTAGTTACAGCTGGGGTTTATTTATTAATTCGTTATTATGAATTATTAGATGAAAAGATTAATTTAAATATTTTAATGATTTCTAGATTCACTATATTTATAGCAGGATTAATTGCTAATTTTGAATATGATTTAAAAAAAATTGTAGCTTTATCAACTTTAAGTCAATTAGGATTTATAATAAGAATTTTAAGAGTAGGTTTTGTAGATTTGGCATTTTTACATTTATTAATTCATGCTTTATTTAAATCTTTAATATTTTTAAGAGTTGGTAGAGTAATTCATTTTATAAATGGTAGTCAAGATTTACGTGATTATGGTGGTTTATTTAAATTATATCCATTTAAAATAACAGTAATTTTATTTAGAATAATAAGATTATGTGGATTTCCATTTTTAGTTGGATTTTATTCTAAAGATTTAATTATAGAAGAATTTTTTTATGTAAATATAAATTTATTTAGTATAATAAATTTAATTTTAGGAACAATATTTACTATTATATATTCTTTTCGTTTAATAATATTTATAAAATATAATTTTATAAGAAATTTAAATATAATTTTATTTAAAGAAAGAATTTTAATAATAATTTCTATAATTATAATTTTATTGTTTTCAATTATTTTTAGAAATTTATTTTTAGAATTTTCATTTTATATAAATATTTCTTTTTTAGAAAATTTATTAAAATTAATAATTTTTAAATTATGTTTATTAGGGTTTATAATAATAATTTATTTGATAAAGATAAGTTTAATAAATTATTTAAGAGAATTTTTTAATCAAATGTTTTATTTAAATAAATTTTATAAAATTAATTTATTTAGTAATTTAATATTGTTTGATTCGTATGTAGAGAATAGTTATTATTTTAATTTTAGTAATATTTTTATTATATTTATAAATTTAATTAAAATGAAAAAATTAAAAATTAATTTTTTTTCTATAATTTTATTTTATATATTATTTATAATAATATTATTATTTATTTTATATTTAAATAGCTTATGAAGAGTATAATATTGAAAATATTATGGAAAATTTTAAATTTTTTAAATAATTTATATAGTTTAAAAAAAATATTGTATTTTCAATATAAAGTTAATTAATAAAATTTATAAATTAGAAATAATGATATATTATATCAATTAAAGAGTTAGAAATTCTTGTAAATTATTTCTTGTATTTAATAAGTTATATATGAAGTAAAATTTACATTTAATTTCGGCTTAAAAATTCTTTTATTAAAGCATATATTAATAAATTATATTAATAAATTTAATTGGATTATTTAAATCAATAAAATTATTAACAATAATTTACCTCTTTTTGGTTTCAATTAAATAATTAAAATATTCAATTTAAATATCCTATGATTAATTCTAAAATTAAAGTATAAATTAAAATTAAGAAAAAAAATAAAATTGTAAAATTTAAGTATATATTATTTAAGATATTTATATATATAATTATTGGAATTAATAAAACAATTTCTACATCAAAAATTAAAAATAATATTAATACTATATAAAATGGTAATGAAAATGGTAAGTTGGCTTTAGTTATAGGAGTAAATCCACATTCAAATGGGATATTTTTTTCTAAATTTATGGGTTTAATTATTGTAATTATTAAATTAATTAGATAAAGAATAAAAGTAATAATAATGATGGTGATAGAAAATAATAAATAATAAAATATTATATACATTAATTTAATTTATTAAATTTTTTAATTGGAAATTAATTGTAATTTTTATACTATGTATATAAAAAATTCATCAATAAAAAAAACAATATAAAAAAAGTCAAACTACATCAACAAAATGTCAATATCATAAAGCAGCTTCAAAATTAAAATGATGAATATTAGAAAAGTGATTTAATATTAATCGTATAATACATGAAATAAATATTAAAATTCCAATTATTACATGTAATCCATGAAATCCAGTAGCTATGAAAAAGATTGAGCCATAAATTCTATCATTAATAGTAAATGATGATTCTTTATATTCAATATATTGAAATATTGAAAAATATAATCCTAAAATGATTGTAATAAATAAATTATATTTAAAAATATTTATTTTTATGTTTAATAATGCATGATGGGCTAAAGTAATTGTAAATCCTGACGAAATTAAAATAATTGAATTTAATAAAGGAATATCATAAGGATTAAAAATATTAATATTAAATGGGGGTCATTTTAAGCCAATTTCTATAGAAGGTGAAATAGCTCTGTGAAAATAAGTTCAAAAAAATCTAATAAAAAAAAATAATTCTGAAATAATAAATAATATTATTCTAAATTTTAATATTTTTAAAATTAAATTTGTATGATTACCTTGATAAGTTCTTTCTCGAATAATATCTCGTCATCATTGGATTGAAGATAAAATTAAATTTATAAAACATAATAAATAAATAAATATATATATATTATTTATTAGTGAATAAATAAAATTAATAGTTATTAATATTAAATTTATTAAATTAATTGCACATATTAAAGGTCATGGACTGGGAGTAATTAAATAAAAAGGATGATTATAATTTATCATTAATTTTTAGCTTCTGAAAAATATAAAATTCTTAAAATTGAAAATACATATGATTGGATAAAAGATATAGAAATTTCTAAAATAAATAATAAATTTTGAATAATTAATATAAATATTATAATAATTAAAGAAGAATTAGAAATAAATGTTCCTAATAAAGTTAATAATAAATGACCTGCTATTAAATTAGCTATTAAACGAATAGCTAAGGTTAGTGGTCGAATAATATTTCTTACTAATTCAATAATTACTATAAAATTTATTAGTATAGAAGGAGTATTTAACGGAACTAAATGTCTTAAAGTTTTAATAGGGTAATTTATTCATCTATAATAATTTACAGAAAATCAAATTGTTAAAGATAAGGGTAAATTAAATCTTATATGTCTGGTTAGTGTAAAAATATAAGGTATTAATCCAATTAAATTTAATAATATAATAAAAATTATTAATCTTAAAAATATTAAAATATTAGGTTGATATTTATTTGTTCTAATAGTTTTAAATTCTGAATAAATTAAATTAATAAATTTATTAAAAATTATATTTATTCGTGAGGGAATAATTCAAAAATAGCTAGGAATAAGAAATATTGGAATTATAACTATAATTCAATTTAAAGAACCAATTTTTGTTGAAGGATCAAAATTTTCAAATAAATTTATCAATGTCATTTTCATTTATTAATGTTATTATTATATATAAAATTTAATTTAATTGTTTTAGGATAAGAATTTAAAATTATTAAAATAAAAAAAAAATAAATATAATTTATTAAAGCAATAAATATTCATATTAGTGGTTTTATTTGAGGAATATTATTAGAAGTAAATTTTTATTACTATAGATGATTTAAAAAATCATTTCTTTTATCAGACATCTAATATAATTAAAAATAATTTTAAAAAATTTATTTTAGATTGACAATCTAATGTTATAAATTAACTAATTTTTATCAAATTATTGAATTAATTTTAATCATTTTAAAAAAATATTATAAGAAGTTCTTTCTAGTATAATAGGTATGAATCTATGATTAATTCCACAAATTTCTGAACATTGTCCAAAAAAAATTCCAGGGCGAATACTAAATAAATTAGTTTGATTAATTCGTCCTGGAATAGAATCAATTTTAATACCTATTGAAGGAATAGTTCATGAATGAATGACATCTGTAGATGTAGAAATTAGACGAATTGGTGTTTTAATAGGTGTAATTAATCGGTTATCAACATCTAATAGGCGAAATTGATTTTTATTTTCATAATTTAATATATAAGAATCAAATTCTAAATTTTTAAATTCTGGATATTCATAAGATCAGTATCATTGATGACCAATGGCTTTAATAGTTAAGTAAGGATTTAAAATTTCATCAGTGTAATATAAAATTTTTAATGATGGAAAGCAAATAAAAATTAAGATAATTATAGGGATAATTGTTCAAATAATTTCAATTAAGTGATTTTTTAATAAAAATCGATTTAAAAATTTATTATTAATTAAATTATTTATAATTAAAATAGTAAAAGTAATAATGATTATTATTATTATTATTGTAAAATTATGAAAGTAAATTAAATTATCTGCATATGGGGAATTAGAATCTTGAAATGAATATATATTTCATGTGGCTATTTTTAATAAAAATAAAAATATTTTATAAACGGAATTTAAATCCGGTGCACTTATCTGCCATATTAAAATTTTAAAAATAATTTTATTTTATTATTTATAATAATTGGTGTTTCATCAAAAGAATGATCTAATGGTGGATAAGTAATTATTAATCATTCTAGAGAAGATTGATTAAATTTAAATATAATTAATCGTTTAGATATAAATCTTTCTATAATAATAAAAATAAATATAATTATTCTATTAATAGAGATTAATGAACCAATTGAAGATAGTCTATTTCAAATAAAATAAGCATCTGGGTAATCAGAGTATCGTCGTGGTATACCTATTAATCCTAAAAAGTGTTGTGGAAAAAAAGTTAAATTTACTCCTAAGAATATTAGTATAAATTGAATATTCAATCATTTTTGGTTTAGTATTAAACCTGTAATTAAAGGATATCAGTGGATTAATCTAGTAATAATAGCAAATACAGCTCCTATAGATAATACATAATGAAAATGACCTACTACATAATAAGTATCATGTAAAATAATATCAATAGATGAATTAGATAGTATAATTCCTGTTAAACCACCTAATGTAAATAAAATAATAAATCCTAAAGTTCAAAGGATTGAATTATTAAAGTTTAATTTAGATCTATAATAAGTAGCTAATCATCTAAAAACTTTGATTCCTGTTGGAATTGCAATAATTATAGTTGCAGAAGTAAAATAAGCTCGTGTATCAACATCTAACCCTACTGTAAATATATGATGTGCTCAAACAATAAATCCAAGAAATCCAATTCCTAATATTGCATAAATTATTCCTAAATTTCCAAATGTTTCTTTTTTACCTCTTTCATTTATAATTACTTGAGAAATTAGGCCAAATCCTGGTAAAATTAAAATATAAACTTCTGGATGTCCAAAAAATCAAAATAAATGTTGATATAATACTGGATCTCCTCCTCCCGTAGGATCAAAAAAGGATGTATTAAAATTTCGGTCAAATAATAATATGGTAATAGCTCCTGCTAATACTGGTAATGATAATAGTAATAATAAAGCTGTAATAAAAACTGATCATGGGAAAAGTATAATTTGATCAAAATTTATTGATAAATTTTTTATTATTATGATAGTAACTATAAAATTTAAAGCTCCAATAATTGAAGAAATTCCCGATAGATGTAAAGAAAAAATTGCTAAATCAACTGATGGAGATGAGTGAAATATTCTAGTGGATAATGGGGGATAAACAGTTCACCCTGTTCCAACTGAGGGATTAAATAAATTTCTAGAAATAAGTAAAAATAATGAAGGAGGTAATAATCAAAATCTAATATTATTTATTCGCGGGAAAGCTATATCTGGTGYTCCTAGTATTAATGGAATTAATCAATTTCCAAATCCTCCAATTATAAATGGTATAACTATAAAAAAAATTATTAAAAAAGCATGAGCTGTAATTAAAGAATTATAAATTTGATCATTATTAATTCAATTACCTGGAATTCTTAATTCTATTCGAATTAATATTCTTATTGATGAACCTAATATTCCTGATCATAAAGCAAAAATAAAATATAATATACCAATGTTTTTATGATTAGTTGATATAAATCATTTTATAATTAAGATTTATAAAATTTTTATAATTTAAACTTTGAAGGTTAAAAGTTTTATTAACTTAAAATCTTAAAATTAAATTTAGTATTATGCCTGATAAAAGGAATAAATTGTAAATTTATAAATAAAGAAATTTTCTTTTAATACTATATTAAAAATTATTTAGTTTAATGAAAATATTAAATTGCAAATTTAAAGATTATATTGTATTTATATTAATAATTTAGATTAGATAAAAAAATAAAATTCTAATAATGTTTAATATTAATATTATAATAGGTAATATTTTAAAAATAATTTTTTTATTTGAATATTTTTTTATATTAAATTTTAATATTAATTTTTCTATCAATAAAAAATAATTTCAAATTATTATAATATTTGAAATTATTATTAAAAATAATATAATTAAATTTATTTTTGTTAATAATAAATTTATAAAAAATAATCATTTAATAATAAAAAATATTGATGGTGGAAGTATTGAATATATAATAAATATAAATATAATAATTTTTTTATAATTATAATTTAATATTATTAAGTTAAATTTATTGTGTAATTTAAATAAATTTAAAATTTTAATTAATATATAAAATCTAATATAATAAAAAATTATATAATAAATAAAAGTATTAAAATTAAAATTTAATAATAATAATAATATAGATGTTTGATTAATTGAAGAACAAGCAATAATTATTTTTAAATTATTAAGTTTAAAAGCTCATGAAGATATAAATATTATATTAATTAATAAAATAAAAATAGTTAAATTATTTAAATTAGTAATTCTTCAATAAAATATTAGTGGGATAAATTTTCTTCATGTAGATAAATAAAAAATTTGATTTCATGATAGTATTTTATAAATATTAATTATTCAATAATGAAATGGAAAAATTCCTAATTTAGCTAATAAATTTATTTGGATAATAAAATTAAATATATAATTATAGTTAGGTATATAATTAAATGAAATTATAATTAATATTATTAAAATTAATAATCTTGTAAAAATAGATATAAAAAAATAAATAATTCTTGGTATTTTATTAATTTTTTCATTAATAATTATAATAGTTATAATTGAATTAATTTCAATAAGAAATCATTTAATATAAATATTATTAATAATTATAAAAATTAATGAAGATAAAATTAAAATAAAGATTTTAAAATTAAATGAAATACTGTAATTTATATAAATTATATTTATTATATTTTAGTGTTTATGCACTTAAAATTTTGAATTTTAAAGAATTAAAAAAATTAATAAATATAAGTAATAGTATTAAAAATACATAAATATTTCATCAAAATATCCCTTTATTCAGGCATATTACTTTATTTTATTTATAATTTTAGTATAAATAAATTTATAAAAGAAATTAATTCTATCGGTAGGTTATGAGCCTAATAGCTTATTTAGCTTATTTATAAAGATATTATATTTAAAATAAATTTTTAATTGCAAATTAAATGTTATAAATTAACTAATATCCAATAATTTATACCCATTTTATAAATTATTATATAATTTTTAATTTATTAACTTTTATTTAATTATTAAATAATTTACCCTTAAAATTAAATTTTCATATCATAATTTATAGCTATTTTATAAATTATTATGAAAAATTTAACTTATCAAATCTTATATAATTATTAAATAATTTACCCTTAAAATTAAATTTAATAAAAGAAATTTTTGTTTTTTATAAAAAAACATCCTTAAAATTAAATCTCATACAATTACTTAATGTTAGATTAAAATAATTCTAATAGGCACATTATCCCCCTAAAAATGTGAACTATTAGAATTATTTTAATCTAATATTAAATTTTCATATCATAATTTATAACCATTTTATAAATTATTATATAAAATTTAATTTTAAAGGTATTTTATCTCAAAAAATAAAATATTAATTTCGAATTTTTATTCCATAATTTATAAAATAATTCCAAATTATCAGCTAAAAATTCGATTTTAAGGGTAAATTATTTCAAAAATAAAATTTTAAAATTTAATTTTAAAGGTATTTTCTTATGGAGAATCA